TTAAAGCTTCTATAAAAATGGATCCCCCTAATACATCGAAACTCATAGCCCATGGATAAAGAAAAACCGTTTCAACATCAAAAACAACAAAAACTAAACCAAACATATAATAACAGATTCTAAATTGTAACCAAGCATCCCCCATTGGTTCTATTCCCGATTCATAACTAGAAAGTTTTTCTGGTCCTTTGCTAATCGGGGCTAAAACTTCGGAAATTAAAAATGCAAAAATAGGAATACAACTTGATATTAGCAGAAACGCCCAGAAAATATCATATTCGTAAAGCAAAAGCATAAAAGTACTCCCATTAATGTAGAAAATATATAGAATTAGTCAATCCGAATTGGAATTAATTGTCAAGTTAGCCATAACTATTTCTAAAAAACACTTTTATTTTCATCGAATCATTTAGTTTCGTTTGGTTCTTGGGGTATATGTCTTGTTTCAAGAAGAGTTTTTTTACTTCGATTTTTTTTTAAGGTTCTTCTTTATATTAGGGCTATACGGACTCGAACCGTAGACCTTCTCGGTAAAAGAGCCCAAACTTTTTATTATCAATATGATTTGAACTCTTTCAAAGACCCAACATGCATTTTTTTGCATTGGGCTCCTTCATTAACCGACATAAATATCATTAGTCTACCATATTTTATATTTTTTCTTAATAGAAAAAATAAAGATGGCTCCACGTGCTCTGATTCATTATGTTCCAATACAGGGGCACTACCAAAGTGTTTCAAAGAAGGGTTATCCTGACGTAGGTGTGCTTTTTGCCTATATAAACTTAAGTTAAATAGGGTCTCTATCACTATGCTTGAATAAAATATGAAACTTTATACACCTTAAAGTTCATAAGATAGAACGAAAAGAGACTTTTTGAGGTCCTTATACTCATAAGGCTTAGCATTGAATAAGTATTCACCTTATCAATATCTCAAATCAATGATGGGTTCTATTTATATATTAGATAGGCGCCTGAATAGGACCAAACCCTTTTTTTTGTCAGGCTGTTGTTCTCTTCTTTTATTCCCAAAAAGCATAGAGTAAGACATCAATTTCTCTATAGACTCCTCTGAAAAACATTGGCGCGCGTGTAAACGAGTTGCTCTACCTAACTGAGCTATAGCCCTTATGTTTGTAACACACATTTTATTATATAGATAATTTATTGTCAAGATGAATATCACATGGTATAAGATCATATCTCTTTGATTGGTATTGCGTATAAGTAATAATAAATTTATAATTTATGAATGTGATAGATCCCCTTTTTTTTATTTTTGATGATAAATGACCTACTTAACTCAGTGGTTAGAGTATTGCTTTCATACGGCAGGAGTCATTGGTTCAAATCCAATAGTAGGTAGATCTTATTAGATAAGATAGCATCTTATAATAATATAATGAGTTTTTCTACTCATTCGCTTTTATTTATTTTTGATCCTATTCTATTGCTCTATTGAATTTTTCAATTTCAAATTCTTTAGTTGCATGAAAAGTCGATTCTACTTCATTGGATTCTTAATTTTAATTTTAATCAACAGAAGCAAAATAGGTATATAAACAGAACTTCCGTTTATACACTTATTTTGCTTATTCAGACACACCCATTAGTTACGACATCATATTGATAGCCTCTACTCGTGTCCTAGCGCGTCTGAGAGCTAGATTCCCCTCAATTGTTTGTCTCTTGCCTTCAGCTTTACTCAAGTTAGCTTCCGCAATTTCAAGAGTTTGTTGAGCTTCTTGTGGATCAATGTCACTACCCTTCTCCGCATCATTTACTAAAATAGTGATCTCATTATTCCCTATTCTTGCAAAACCTCCCATGAGAGCCATCGTTAACCATTGGTCATTAAGTCGTATTCGCAAAATACCTATATCTACAGATGTGGCAATAGGTGCATGATTGGGTAATATGCCAATTTGTCCACTATTAGTCGATAAAATTATTTCTTTGACTTCTGAATCCCAAACAATTCGATTCGGAGTCAATACACAAAGATTTAAGGTCATTTCTTGAATTTGCTCTCCATTTATAAGTTCACAGCTTTCGCAGTAGCTTCATCAATGTTACCTACCAAATAAAAGGCCTGTTCAGGAAGACCATCCAATTCTCCAGAAAGAATCAATTTAAACCCTCTAATTGTTTCAGCTAGACCAACATATTTCCCTGGGGAACCCGTAAATACTTCTGCTACGAAAAAAGGTTGTGATAGGAAACGCTCAATTTTTCGTGCTCTTGCTACGGTTAAGCGATCTTCTTCAGATAATTCGTCCAACCCAAGGATAGCTATAATGTCTTGAAGTTCTTTGTAACGTTGTAAAGTTTCTTTAACTCTTTGCGCAGTTTCATAATGTTCCTCACCAACAATCCGAGGTTGGAGCATAGTTGACGTTGAATCTAATGGATCTACTGCTGGATAGATGCCTTTGGCAGCCAATCCTCTTGATAGTACGGTAGTCGCATCTAAATGTGCAAATGTCGTGGCCGGAGCT